GGGACTTTCGAATTGTAAGGAATTCAAACCCCCGGATTTTCTCATAGATAAATGTACGAAATAAATCCAATTTGTAAAAAAAAATTCCCCAAAATTTTGGATTTTTACTCCTCACGTCCAGGATTACGTCCTGGGTCATTAGATAAGAATCCAAAGATAAAGAGGGAAACAAAGAATATCACTACTGTATAAACAAAGAGTTTGAGAGTAAGCATTACATAATCTCCAAGATTTTTTTTTAAGGAATAGATTACCCGTTTTTCCTTACCGCACAGATCCACTAGGATGGTTTTTTTTATTTTGACACCTAAAAAATGCAAAAATCAATTCTTAAAAAAAATTGCAAGAATTGCTTTATAATAAGCAGTCTTATCAATATCAAAAATTAGTTTAAGTATTGTGTGGGTACCTAAAGGTACCTGCTCAACGTAGGTGCAGGGGGTAGAAAGGCTGATCCAAATTTATTGTTGCAGCTATACATTCAATGTAGAAGAATTTGAATTTTAGAATCGAAAGTTCATAATATAAGACTTCTCGGCTCTTCTACATTTTTTCATTTTTTTGCAATGAATACATCTTTTTGCAATGAATACATCATTCAATTTGGCAGACAGATACAGAATAGTAAAGATTTCATCGAAAACTTACAGCAGCTTGCCAAACAAACGCTAATAGAAAAAAGAGTACAGGTATGACAGGCATAACATCCACGATTGGGTTGAAAATGGCATAAGCTTCGGGTAATTTGGCTAAGAAAAAACTAGTCGGATAAAGACCAGAATTAAAACAGATAGAGGTTAAACTAAGTATATTAGGCATAACAAGCATTTCGTTCTTGTAGAGTAGATAATTGGATTTTGATTGAGTTATTTTTCTAAGGGAAAAAGGAAAAGAAAAGGTGGATTCAAAATCCTTTTTTCTTCGGACTTTCCCAAACACAAAATACCTCCTTGTATTCGCATTCTCAAATGGGAATGGAAGAAATTCGACTTTCATATAATATCTTAATAGAATTCCATGTAATGATCAATGCATTTTTTGGATTCTATATTATCCGCATGTTTAGAATCCTAGCAAGAAAATATCCCTGATTTTTTAGGTAATTGAAGTGGGATTGACGAATAATATATAATAAAAATACTGTTTATTAGTGTCGCATAAAAGAAATGGGGCGTGGCCAAGTGGTAAGGCAGCGGGTTTTGGTCCCGTTATTCGGAGGTTCGAATCCTTCCGTCCCAGATTTTTTTTTTCATGAAACGAAAGATAGAATCGTATTGTGCCCTGCAAGACACAAAAGCTTATTAAAGACAATAATTAGTTCTTATGAACTCTTAGATTAGATGCATTTCTAAGGATTCTTTTTCTTTCTCATAAAAAAAAAATCATACTTTTCTTATTTTTAATTTTTAGTTCTTTCTGTTACCTAAAAGAAAGAATGCTATAAGTAAAAGCAAAGACCTTAATTTTACTTTACACTAATTTTTTTTACTTTATTTTTTCTTTCTTTTGTTACTCCTGTTATTCAAGTCGAAGAACTATGAAAAGTTTATAACTAACAAAAAACTGCTAATCTTTTCATTGGCATAGTTTATTTGTTGGAAAAGAGTTGAATCTTCTCATTTCAGGATTGATCATCTCGAGTTCTCTGTTGAGGATGGAAATTCCATAATAAATAAGTCTTAAGCAAACTATTTTATTCCTCTTTTTCAAACTATGTTTCATTCATATGATAGAATATGGGTTTAAATAAATTGGATCCTTGCAGAGTCTTCCCCGATAAATACTTATTTCTTTTATCCATATTTCTCCATAGATAGCAAGTTTGAATTAGTATACAAAACCAATGACTATTCATGATTCCATCCATATTGGATCAATTCTCGATACCACTTTGCAATGAAATTAGAGGAATGTAATGTTATGGTAAAACTTCGTTTAAAACGATGTGGTAGAAAGCAACGTGCGACTTGAAGGAGATGATCGATTGTGGATTTTGCTATCCACCATTTTCCATAGTAATGAAAATGCTCTTGGCTCGACATAGTCTGTTCTATTTGTCCCGAACCGAATTTGCGCTGGGTTGTTTGTAAGTAAATAGTACACGATGGAGCTCGAGAAGACAGAATTGATTTTTTATCAAGGGAAAGAATCTAGGGTTAGTGAAAACTAATAAATTAGGCCAACTTTGTCAGTCTATCCTTAATATAGAAATTGAAAGGTTAAAATAAGAAAAAGTCTAATTTTGGAAGATTGGAAAACTTTTTTTTGATTAAAAGTCTATCAGAATCAATCGTTCATATTCGATTTCTCTAGAAGAGGAAAATGCTTTATTGAAGGAAATAAGAAAAAAAGAAAGGGTATGTTGCTACTCTTTTGAAAGAAAAAAGAATAGGAATTCCCGAAGTAATGTCTAAACCCAAGGATTTCACAAATCAAAGATAAAGGATTCCGGAACAAGTAAACATGATTTTCAACCATCTCAACAATAGAATTAGATCAGAATAAGGAATAAAAGTCAATTTGTTCGAGATGAGATAAAGAAAAGAGTTTAGAGACGACTCAAAAAATTTCGAAGGATTTCTCTTTTGAATTCTGTTAGTCAAAATTAGCCAACTTGAGTCATGAGTATAAATGAAATTTGTTTTTTCTTCTATAAGGAAATTAATGCAAGTCATAGTCTAATATTATAGATAGAAATTCGAATCATTTTCTCGAGCCGTATGAGGAGAAAACCTCCTATACGTTTCTAGGGGGGGCATTGTTTATCTACATCTATCCCAATAAGCTGTCTATCGAATCGTTGCAATTGATGTTCGATCTCGAAGAGAAGGAAGAGATCTTCAAAAAGTTGGTTTTTATGATCCGATAAAGAATCAAACTTGTTTAAATGTTCCAGCTATTCTCTATTTCCTTGAAAAAGGTGCTCAACCTACAAGAACTGTTTATGATATTTTAAGGAAAGCAGAATTCTTTAAAGATAAAGAAAGAACTTTGAGTTAATTGAAGAACTAAATGAATAAAAAATAAAAAAGTAGGGGAGAGTCATTAATATCCCTTAATTATCACAATTTGCCTCTTTTTTTGCCTCTTTTTTAGTCCTATTTTTTTGCTGCATTTATGTCGTGCCAATCCAACAAAAGCCCTTATTTAATTTCCTTATTTGTATCTAATTGGTTTTCTTACCATTGTATTTCTATTGACAAAGGTCTATTGAACAAATAGAATTTGTAGCTAGATAGGTCTCTTTATTGTCACTCCATATTAGGTATTTCTGTCTACACTTTGCTCAAATGATAGGGTTGCCCCCCCCCTTGCATGTACTTTCATATAAGATTTTTCTATATTAAATGTTAAAAAAATAACAATTTTGCTATTATGATTGGGGCCGCTTCTTTTTTAACCTTAGTGAAATTTAACCGATCTGTTTATTTTGGTATTTGAGTGTTTTTAATGGGTGATAAAATCTTTCTTTTGATGTCTTGCTAATTCAATGTTTTGCCAGGAGCGTCCGGTGTAATTCCATCGATTTTTGGATTTCGATCGTATCTAAGATCCTATTTTATCTGGGTTGCTAACTCAATGGTAGAGTACTCGGCTTTTAAGTGCGACTATGATCTTTTACACATTTGGATGAAGCAACAAATTCGTCCAGACTCTTGGTAGAGTCTAGAAGACCACGACTGATCCTCAAAGGTAATGAATGGAAAAAATAGCATGTCGTAATAAAATCAATTTCTTTTTTTTTTTGGAATAAAAAAATTCCGATTTTCTGGGTCTAGTGAATAAATGGATAGAGCCTAGCTCTAATTCTGGTAAAATAAAAAGCAACGAGCTTAACTTCTTAATTGAAATGATTCCCCGATCTAATTAGACGTTAAAAATAGATTAGTGCCTGATGCGGGGAAAGGTTGGGTTTTCCTATCGGTGGACCCTTTAATTTTTTTTTAGGAATCCTAATTATTCTTGATTATGGATTGAAAAGGAATGTTATGAATTGAATGTGTAAAAGAAGCAGTATATTGATAAAGAGACTGTATTCCAAAGTCAAAAGAGCGATTGGCCTGCAAAAATAAAAGATTTGTTCTTGTTTGTAATTAGAACAAACATAAACTAATTAGATAGAAAAGGAGCAGAAAAAGATCTATGGATTAGACTCCCTTTCTTTTCAGGGTTTGTTTTCTAAAATGGAACACCCTGTTCTGACCATATTGCACTATGTATCATCATTTGATAAATCGAGAAATGCTTTTTTTCTCTGATTCAAGTAGAAATACAAATGGAAAAATTCGAAGGGTATTCAGAAAAACAGAAATCTCGTCAACAATACTTCGTTTACCCACTTCTCTTTCAGGAATATATTTATGCATTTGCCCATGATTATGTATTAAATGGTTCCGAACCTGTGGAAATTTTTGGTTGTAATAACAAGAAATTTAGTTCACTACTTGTGAAACGTTTAATTATTCGAATGTATCAGCAGAATTTTTGGATTAATTCGGTTAATCATCCTAACCAAGATCGATTGTTGGATCACAGCAATCATTTTTATTCGGAGTTTTATTCTCAGATTCTATCTGAGGGGTTTGCAATCGTTGTAGAAATCCCATTCTCACTAGGACAACTATCTTGTCCGGAAGAAAAAGAAATACCAAAGTTTCAAAATTTACGATCTATTCATTCCATATTTCCCTTTTTAGAAGACAAATTTTTGCATTTACATTATCTATCACATATAGAAATACCCTATCTTATCCATTTTGAAATCTTGGTTCAACTCCTTGAATACCGGATCCAAGATGTTCCATCTTTGCATTTATTGCGATTCTTTCTCAACTATTATTCGAATTGGAATAGTCTTATTACTTCAATGAAATCCATTTTTCTTTTTTCAAAAGAAAATAAAAGACTATCTCGATTCCTATATAACTCTTATGTATCAGAATATGAATTTTTCTTGTTGTTTCTTCGTAAACAATCTTCTTGCTTACGATTAACATCTT